TCGTGGGCGGTCCTATGAAGAAACACTTATGATACTAGAACTTATGCCTTATCGAGCATGTTATGCCATTTTAAAATTGGTTTATTCTGCAGCAGCAAATGCTAATCACAATAAGGGTTTGAACGAAACAAGTTTAATCATTAGTAAAGCCGAAGTCAACGAGGGCACAACTGTGAAAAAATTAAAGCCCCGGGCTCGAGGACGGGGTTATCCTATAAAAAGATCCACTTGTCATATAACTATTGTATTGAAAGATATATCTTTAGATGAAGAGGAAGAAATAGATAAAAGGAAATTCTATAAATTAGAGCTGAGGAATACTTAAAGGAAGAATATTTTATATTATAAAAAATACAAATACGCTATATTATGTTATGCTTAAAAAAAATCGAATGAATAAAAAAAAAATACAAACGGATGTCACGTTTCACGATATATATAGTAGTGGGGGATTATGGGACAAAAAATAAATCCACTTGGTTTCAGACTTGGTGCAACCCAAGGTCATCATTCTCTTTGGTTTGCACAACCAAAAAATTATTCAAAGGATCTACAAGAAGATCAAAAAATACGAGATTGTATCAAAAATTATGTGCAAAATAATATGAAAATATCCTCTAATGTAGAGGGAATTGCACGTATAGAGATTCAAAAAAGAATCGATTTGATTCAGGTCATAATCTATATGGGATTCCCCAAATTATTAATAGAAGACAGGACTCGAAGAATCGAAGAATTACAGACGCATGTACAAAAAGAACTCAATTGTGTAAACCGAAAACTCAACATTGCTATTACAAGAATTGCAAATCCTTACGGGCACCCCAATATTCTTGCAGAATTTATAGCCGGACAATTAAAGAATAGAGTTTCATTTCGCAAAGCAATGAAAAAAGCTATTGAATTAACTGAACAGGCAGGTACAAAAGGGATTCAAGTACAAATTGCAGGGCGTATCGACGGAAAAGAAATTGCACGTGTTGAATGGATCCGAGAAGGTAGAGTTCCTCTACAAACCATTCGAGCTAAAATTGATTATTGTTCCTATGCAGTTCGAACTATCTATGGGGTATTAGGCATCAAAATTTGGATATTTGTAGACGAGGAATAATAAGAACTTACTTGACTTATATTTAGTTATATCTGGTGATAAAACAAAAAATGGCAAACTCTTTCATTCTTTTTCTGGTAAATAAGAAAAAAAAAAAAAAGAACAATTCTATAAGGTTGAATAAAAATTCGATTAATCATTTGATATAATTGCTATGCTTAGTGTGTGACTCGTTGGTTTTTTTAGGGTTGGGATTCCAAAAAATGGACAGCCCATAGTACAAACTGATAACTATAGAACTAATAACCAACTCATCACTTCGTGTTATCTGGATAGAAAGAACCAGTCAAGATATGATATATAAGTCATATCATTGTAGCAACTGAAATCTTTTTTACATAAAAAAAAAAAAAAATCTGATTATGGGTTGTAAAGCAATATAAAGTATACAGATAAATGGAAGGGTGAGAGAAAGATAGAAAAAGAATATTAATGATATATAATTCCAATATGTAAGGTCTATGAGTCATCTCATATAAAGGGAATGTAATAAAGCATCAATACTGATTGATCCATAATTAGACAAATCCGTGCATAGAACAAAAAATCAAGAGCCCCGAGCCAATAAAGACTGAGAAGGTTGACTCAAGAATAAATTTAATTGGAGGCTCCGTTGTAAAATTCAGACCTAATCATTAATCGAGAAGTGGTGGGAACGACAGAACCTGTGAATGCATAAGATTCTATTGAAAACGAATCCTAATGATTCATTGAGTAGGATGGCGGAACGAACCAGAAACCTATTCATTTATTCTGAGAGGTCATGTCATAGACTAATCTTACAACTGAATGTTGAAAGAGTAAATATTCGCCCGCGAATTTTTTTTTATTTCTAAATTTTAGTCGATTCGAAATAAAAGGAAAAACAAAATAAAGATTCATTATAGCGTTCTACCAAAACGACATTATCTATAAATAGAATACGTGTTAAATTATATATTAAAACACAAAAAATTTCTAATTTATAATCGATTAGATCAAATTTCAAAGAATCCCACGATTCCATATATTATTAACCGTGTATTTTTTTTTGTTTAATTTTTTAAAAATTGTTTAATTCGCGAGGAGCTGGATGAGAAGAAACTCTCGTGTCCGGTTCTGTAGTAGAGATGGATGGAATTGCTAAACAACCATCAACTATAACCCCAAAAGAACCAGATTCCGTAAACAACACAGAGGAAGAATGAAAGGAATATCTTATCGAGGTAATCGTATTTGCTTCGGTAGATATGCTCTTCAAGCGCTTGAACCCGCTTGGATCACATCTAGACAAATAGAAGCAGGGCGGCGAGCAATGACACGAAATGCACGCCGCGGTGGAAAAATATGGGTACGCATATTTCCAGACAAACCTGTTACAGTAAGACCTACAGAAACACGTATGGGTTCGGGGAAAGGATCTCCCGAATATTGGGTAGCTGTCGTTAAACCCGGTAGAATACTTTATGAAATGAGCGGAGTAGCAGAAAATATAGCTAGAAGGGCTATTTCAATAGCGGCATCTAAAATGCCTATACGAACTCAATTCATTCTTTCTGGATAGGAATGTAGAAACAAACGAAAGGGGTTTTGGGGATGAAAAAAAAAACAATTGCAGGTTTCTTTTTTTGTTTTGAACAAATAATATTTCTTTTTTTTATTTATACCTTTGCATTGAAAAAGAAAAAACCGATAAAAAAATGATATGATTCAACCTCAAACCTATTTGAATGTAGCGGATAACAGCGGGGCCCGAGAATTGATGTGTATTCGAATCATAGGAGCTAGTAATCGACGATATGCTCATATTGGTGACATTATTGTTGCTGTAATCAAGGAAGCAGTACCAAATACACCTCTAGAAAGATCAGAAGTGGTCCGAGCTGTCATTGTACGTACTTGTAAAGAACTCAAACGCGACAACGGTATGATAATACGATATGATGACAACGCTGCGGTTGTTATTGATCAAGAAGGAAATCCAAAAGGAACCCGAATTTTCGGCGCGATCGCCCGGGAATTAAGACAGTTAAATTTCACTAAAATAGTTTCATTAGCACCTGAAGTATTATAGGGGAAGACCTTAATATAGTATTTGAATTAAATTGATTAAATTTATTTAATTAATTAGTAAATTGTTTATCTATCACGTATATATCTTTAATAATTCATAAATAAAAAAAAAAAAAAAGAATTCATAAATATTAAAAAATTAAGAAAAAAAGAAAAAGAGCATGTTGATTATATCAAAATTAGGGGGAAACAAAAATCTTAGTTTATCATGAGTAAAGACACTATTGCTGACATAATAACCTCTATACGAAATGCTGACATGAATCAAAAAAGAACAGTTCGAATACCATCTACTAACATCACTGAAAATATTGTTAAAATCCTTTTACAAGAAGGTTTTATTGAAAACGTGAGAAAACATCAAGAAAGCAATAAATATTTTTTGGTTTTAACCCTACGACATAGAAGAAATAGGAAAGGACCATATAGAACTGTTTTAAATTTAAAACGGATCAGTCGACCCGGTCTACGAATATATTCGAACTATCAACGAATTCCTAGAATTTTAGGCGGAATGGGGGTTGTAATTCTTTCTACTTCTCGAGGTATAATGACAGACCGAAAGGCTCGACTAGAAGGAATCGGCGGAGAAGTTTTGTGTTATATATGGTAATCTTTATAATAGCCGACACGGTCATATTTGTGAAAAAAGAGAAAGGACAAGTTTATAATATTATCCCTCTTACATTAGTTGATACTTCAAAGCGGTTTTACTTGGAATGAAACAACAAAAATGGATTCATGAGGGTTTAATTACTGAACAACTTACCGATGGTATGTATCTTCCGGATTCGTTTAGATAACAAAAAAATTATTCTGGTTTTTGTTTCGTAAAGGATTTCATGTAGTTTTATACGTATACTACCAGGAAATAGACTAAAAATTGAGGTAAGTCCTTATGATTCAACCAAAGGGCGTATAATTTAGAGACTCCAAAGCAAAGACTTGAATGATTAGGCGGTTTTTTCAATTTCAACATTCTTTCGTGAGGATACAATTCGAAATTAAAAATTTCAAGAAACTTATTTTCTTCCAATAAGTAGATTCGGAATTAAAAAAAGGAATGACAAATATGAAAATAAGGGCCTCCGTTCGTAAAATTTGTGAAAAATGTCGATTGATCCGTAGGCGGGGACGAATTATAGTAATTTGTTCTAACCCGAGACATAAACAAAGACAAGGATAATCTTTCTAAAACAAAAAGACTCTCGAAATCTAAAGGACCCGATGTACAGATGTACAAATAAATAAATAAAATAAGTAAAAAAAAAAAAAAAAAAAAGAATAAGGATCTGTTTTGACATGAAATGGATATATCCATATATCTCTGACTTATATTTATGAGATGATAAAATATGGCAAAACCTATACCAAAAATTGGTTCGCGTAGAAATAGACGTATTGGTTCACGTAAGAATACACGTAGAATCCCCAAGGGAGTTATTCATGTTCAAGCAAGTTTCAACAATACCATTGTGACTGTTACAGATGTACGGGGTCGAGTAATTTCTTGGTCCTCTGCCGGGGCTTGTGGATTCAAGGGTACAAGAAGGGGTACACCATTTGCCGCTCAAACCGCAGCAGGAAATGCTATTCGGACAGTAGTGGATCAAGGTATGCAACGAGCAGAAGTTATGATAAAAGGCCCGGGTCTCGGAAGAGATGCGGCATTAAGAGCTATTCGTAGAAGTGGTATACTATTAAGTTTCATACGGGATGTAACTCCTATGCCACATAATGGCTGTAGGCCTCCTAAAAAAAGACGTGTGTAAAAATAAACATTGAAGAGATTTCAAGAGAAATAAATAATTCAACGATTTGATCAAATAATATACTA